AGGGGGCGAATCGCATTTTTGGATTTTGTTTTTGCTGAAGGTATTTTGACGGATACATCTCGACAAAATTACTTAATTCATAACACAAAAATGCATTGTGCAAAAATCCATAGTTCCATTCCTTTTTTGGATAGATACGGTACCCGAAAACAAAAGAAGGAGTAATAAAAAATAGAAAAATTATTATTAATTTAATATATAATTTTTAATATAAAAAAATGAATAGAAATCAAATCGAAAAAAAAAAGAGATTAAGATATCTCAAATAAGATATAAAGAAAGAAGGCTTTTTTCAAGCCCTACTTTTTGTTCTTTTTGTTTATGCGATGTAACATAAACATAATAATTCTATTTTGTGAATTGGGGAGAGATGGCTGAGTGGACTAAAGCGTCGGATTGCTAATCCGTTGTACGAATTTTTGTACCGAGGGTTCGAATCCCTCTCTTTCCGTTTCCGTTGATTGATGATTTGGCATTTTTTTATTTTGAACTTATGGAGCTTCTTTTTTTTGTTTTCCTTCCCTGTTTGTTTCATTTTTTTACTAGTTAAAGATGTAAAATAGATAGAAAAACGAAAAAGATTTCAAAATCCAGCACAAGGAAGGAAAACACATAAAACAAAAAAGATTTTCTTATTCTTCACGTCCTGGATTACGTCCTGGATCGTTAGATAGGAATCCGAAGATGAAAAGAGAAACAAAGAAAATCACTATCGTGTAAACAAATAGTTTTAGAGTAAGCATTACAAAATCTCCAAGATAATTAAAAAAAAAAACGACAGAGAAAGAGAATAGATTCTCTTCTATTTCACATTATGTTTATGTATCCTTTGATACTAAGTTTCTAAGAAATTAAGTGATTTCGAGGAAATCGAAAAAAATTAGGAAATTGATTTGTAGTAAGAGTCGAGCCTTTTATTACCATTACCAAAAATTTTCTTTCATATCCACAATCGATATCCAGGTATTGGTGGTGGACTCAAATCTAATAATTTGATTTTGATTTTTTAATGGAAAAAACGGAAATGATGAGATGGTCCGGATTTTTCTTGTCTATCAAAAAATTTCAATATTGGAATCAAGGATTCACACTGTAAGACTTATCTGATCTTAGAAAATGTTAAAATGTTCGAATTTTTGTTTTCGAATAAATTCTGAATTTTTTTAGGACATTATTCAAATTAAAGATCTCATCGAAAACTTACGGCAGCTTGCCAAACAAAAGCTAAGAGAAGAAAGAGTAGGGGTATGACTGGCATAATATCTACAATTGGATTCAAAAAAGCGTAAGCTTCAGGTAATTTCGCCAAGAAAAAACTACTTGAATAAAGGGCAGAGTGAATACAAATACAGACCAAGCTAAAGATATTAAGCATAACAAAAATGTTGTTCTTTAAGAAAATGAATTGTATTTTTGCTTTTTTTGAATTCGAATTTTTTTTTATTGTATATTATTATATATTATAATATATTATATATCATATATTATATGATTAATTATATATGATTAATTATTATTATAATTTTTATTTATTATACTTTTATATTAAGAATTCAATATTAAAATTAAAGAAAAAATCAAAGAATTATAAAGAAATATATTTATAAAAAAGTTATAAAGAAATATATTCTAGAATATATTATATTCTATAAGAATAATAAAATAGAAAATCATTTTAAAAATGGATATTAATTGAAATATAAATAATTCAAATATTGAATTCATATTTATTACCCATTTAGTAATATTCATATCTATAATATCTATAATGAATATTACTAAATGAGTAATAAAACGAAAAAAATGAATCAAATAAGATCAGACCCCCCAATCCTTTTTTGATTTGAACTTATCCAGTTCAAAATCTTTGCATTCTGAAATCAAAAATAGAAGAAATCATACTTTCATACAATATCTTAATTGAATTCTATGTAATGATCAATAAATTGTAATGATCAATAAATTCAGTTTAATTCGATATCTATGCATATCAAAATCCTAGCAACAAATTATTCTATAGAGAATAAGTTTATAACTGGAATTGACGAACAACCAATAATAGTATTTATTAGTGTCGAATCGAAAATGGGGCGTGGCCAAGCGGTAAGGCAACGGGTTTTGGTCCCGTTATTCGGAGGTTCGAATCCTTCCGTCCCAGATGATATTTATTCATGATATATACCTATTTGAATATAAATTGTATATCCGAATAAAGATTACCCCTTATTTTTTTATTCATTTCAAAAAATCTAATCATTAAAAATCGAATATATTTAATATTCGAATTTTCATTTTATTTAATATATTATTTGATATTCGATTTTTTTCAAAAAAAAAAAATTCCAGCACATATAGTTACATATATAGTGAAATAAGACTCTGGGTTTTCAAGAAAAAAAGAATTTTTTTTGAATACCCACTTGCTCGTTATTATTATCAATTATTAATTTTAGTGATTGGATTTATATACTTATTCTATTTAAAATTATATTAAATAGAATTTTAAATTGATATTAACTAAATGACATAGAATATGAAAAAGAAAGTATTTATATGATTTTTCATGAAATGACTATCCATCTATTCTATTTTCATGTAAATAGAGGAAAAAAGCTCCATGAAAAAATGGTGGGTAAATTCAATGCTGTTTCATAGTAATAGAGAATTAGAATACAGGTGTGGTTTAAGTAAATCACTAGATAGTTTTGGTCCTATTGATGAAAATACCAGTGTAAGTAAAGACCTCCCAATTTTAACTGATATGGATAAAAACATTCATAGTTGGAATAGTGAGAATTCTAGTTACAGCAATGTTGATTATTTCAGGAACATACGGAATTTCCTATCGGATAAAACTTTTTTAGTTATGGATAGTAAGAGGAAGAGTTATTCCATATATTTTGCTATTGAAAATCACATTTTGGAGATTGACAATGATCATTCTTTTCTAAATGAACCAGAAAGTTTTTTCTCTAGTTATAAGAATTCTAGCTATTTGAAGAATGGCTCTAAGAGTGATGATGATTATTCCATGTATGATACGAAATCGAATTGGAATAATAACATTAATAGTTGCATTGAGAGTTATCTTCGTTCTCAAATCTGTATTGATAGTTACATTTTAGGTGATAGTGACAAATACAATGACAGTGAGTTTAATAGTTACATTTATGGTAAGGTCAGAAATAGTGGTGAAAGCAAGAGTACTAGTATAATAACTAGCACGAATGAGACAAATACAAATGATAGTGATTTTACAAAAAGAGAAAGTTCTAATGATCTCGATGAGACTCAAAAATATAAGCATTTGTGGATTGAATGCGAAAATTGTTATGGATTAAATTATAAGAAAATTTTGAAATCAAAAATGAATATTTGTGAACACTGTGGATATCATTTGAAAATGAGCAGTTCAGATAGAATCGAACTTTCGATTGATCCAGGTACTTGGAATCCTATGGATGAATACATGGTTTCTCTGGATCCCATTGAATTTCATTCGGAAGAGGAACCTTATAAAAATCGTCTTGATTCTTATCAAAAAAGGACAGGATTAATGGAGGCTGTTCAAACAGGCACAGGTCAACTAAACGGTATTCCTGTAGCAATTGGTATTATGGATTTTCAGTTTATGGGGGGTAGTATGGGATCCGTAGTGGGTGAGAAAATAACCCGGTTGATCGAATATGCTACCAATCAACTTTTACCTCTTATTATAGTATGTGCGTCCGGAGGAGCGCGTATGCAAGAAGGTAGTTTGAGCTTAATGCAAATGGCTAAAATCTCTTCTGCTTTATATGATTATCAAATCAATCAAAAGTTATTCTATGTATCGATACTTACATCTCCTACTACTGGTGGGGTGACAGCTAGTTTTGGCATGTTGGGAGATATCATTATTGCTGAACCAAATGCTTACATTGCATTTGCGGGTAAAAGAGTAATTGAACAAACGTTGAATAAGGAAGTGCCCGAAGGTTCACAATCAGCTGAATTTTTATTCGAAAAGGGCTTATTTGATTCAATTGTACCACGTAATCTTTTAAAGGAGGTTCTAACTGAGTTATTTCAGTTCCATGGTTTCTTTCCTTTGACTCAAAATGAAAAATAAAGCAGACCCTAAAATCCTTTTTTTTTTCAATTTTGAACTTCAAATAAAATCAAATTATGACACACAAGAGCAAAGTAATAAGATAATAATAGAAAAAGACTAAGAATAATAATAAGAATAATAAAAAGGTGTATTATCATACACATGTTTCTTGTAGAAATAGTGGGCGAAATTCATCCAGTTATTTAGTTCTACATTCCTTAATATTTAATAATTATTTTGTGCTTTTGATTCTTAATAAATCTTATTCATTTTTTTTATTATTGATTTATTCTATTCTATACTTATTTCTATTCTATACTTATTATGTATACTCACTATATAGAGTATAATATATATATATTAGTTTATTATCTAGATAGTCATATATATTCATTTAGCTATACTTAACTTAGTATAATTTTTTCAATAGACTTAGTATAAGTCTATATGAATATGAATTCGAATGATTATAGACTATCTTTATTACAATATAATAATAATCAAAATATGAAATTAATATAACAAAAATATTAATCTAACAATCAACAAAAAAGAACAGGTACAAATATAAAATTGAGGTACCCATTTTATGATAAGCTTACCTTCCGTTTTTGTTCCTTTAGTGGGCCTTGTATTTCCGGCAATTGCAATGGCTTCTTTATTTCTTTATGTTCAAAAAAACAAGATTTTTTAGATACGGGCAGTAGGGACAAATCTCATATATTTTTTTAGATAAAGTCAATTTTATTATCTTGGATTTGTTATTCTGTTCCATTTTTTATAACTATTCCATTAAAAAAAAAACAAGAGAAAAGGAAAATACTAATATCATATAAGCCTTAATAAGATTAGGAGGATTTAATCTAACAATCAACAAAAAAGAATAGGTACTAATATAAAATTGAGGTACCATTTTATGCTTATGGTAGATGTTTTTTTGCCTTTAGTGGGGCTAGTATTAATTGTAACAGCTGGTTTATTGGTTCATGTTCAACAACACATTTTTGGGGGGTCAGGACACCTTATGCGTCGCTACCAAGAACAAGAACACACATGGATCTACACTATACCAGGGGCCCGAAAACCAATCAATTTCTTCTGGGCTTCTTTCACTCTTTTAGGTTCATTAGGGGTGTTATTTATTTCAGCTTCCAGTTTTTATGGTAGGAATTTTTTCTCTTTCAATTCGTCCGAATTTGTAGTTCCTTTTTTGCCACAAGGGGCCACGCTGACTTTCTATGGAATCGCGGGTCTCTTTGTAAGTTTTCATTGGTGGATTCTAATTTTTTGGAATGTGGGTAGTGGTTATAATCTTTACGATAATCAAATTGGAATGGTGTGGTTTTTTCGTTACGGATTTCCTGGAGAAAATCGCTGTATTCTTTCCCACGTCCGTGTAGAAGATATTCTGGCCCTCCAATTTTACGCTAACCCAGAACCTCGTACTGGTGTCCTTTATATGTACACCAGAGAACAGGGGGCCATTCCCTTGACTCCTGTTGATGTTTATTATGATAGGACTCCGCGCGCCAGCGTTTTCGAAACAGCTTCGGACTTGGCCGCATTCTTGGATGTACCTTTGGAAATAATTGTATAAAAAAAATTCGAAAAATAAATGCTTTCTCTAAGAAAGCATTTATTTTTCGAATTTTTAATTGATAGCTTTTGAAACAATATTTTTCTTCTTCATTCGAATTGGCAGTGGATTCTTTTATTTTCTTATTTTATTTCTGTATTCTTTTGTATTCTTTTTTCCAAATTAAAGGAAAGAACTAACTTCCGAATTACAAATAAAAAAAGCGAGAATAGATTATTCCATTTCTCTGAATAAATTAGAAATGGATATATATATAGGCTAGGCTCTATTACTTGGAATAGAACTTATGCTTGATAGAAAGATTATTATCATATATAGTTGACAAATGAGATGAAGCTGAGTTCATTAAAGACGAAAAATGGCAAAAAAGAAAGCATTCATTCCCCTTCTATGTCTTACATCCATAGTCTTTTTGCCCTGGTGCATCTCTTTTATATTTAAGAAAAGTCTGGAATCTTGGGTTACAAATTGGTGGAATACTAAACAATCCGAAATCTTCTTGAATATCATTCAAGAAAAAACTATTTTAAAGAAATTCATAGAGTTCGAGGAACTGTTCCTCTTGGAGGAAATGCTAAAGGAATACCCTGAAACACGTTTACAAAACCTTCGTATCGGAATCTACAAAGAAACCATCCAATTGATCAAGACGCACAACCAAGATCGTATCCATACGATTTTGCACTTCTCAACAAATATAATCTGTTTCCTTATTCTAAGTGGTTATTCTATTCTGGGTAATCAACAACTCATTATTCTTAACTCGTGGGTTCAGGAATTTCTATATAACTTAAGTGACACAATAAAAGCTTTTTCTATTCTTTTATTAACTGATTTATGTATAGGATTCCATTCAACTCATGGTTGGGAACTAATGATTGGTTCTGTCTATAAAGATTTTGGATTTACTCAGAATGATCAAATTATATCTGGTCTTGTTTCCACTTTTCCAGTCATTTTAGATACAATTTTTAAATACTGGATTTTCCGTTATTTAAATCGGGTATCTCCGTCGCTTGTAGTGATTTATCATTCAATGAATGACTGAAAAAATGATCCACTGATCCAATTTGTTTTTTGTATATAAAAGCGAAACATTCAAAATTTTACTTATTCTTTTTCTTTCTACTCGTATTCTTCCTATATTCTAGGAAAATGATTTCAGTAAATAGCAGAATCATGGATAGGGAACGATGTCAGTAACCTACCTAATCTTATTGTAAAAATTTTCAGAATGATTGGACCATGCAAACTAGAAATGCTTTTTCTTGGATAAAGGAAGCGATTACTCGATCCATTTCCGTATTGCTCATGATATATATAATAATTCGAGCACCCATTTCAAATGCATATCCTATTTTTGCCCAGCAGGGTTATGAAAATCCGCGAGAAGCAACCGGCCGTATTGTATGTGCCAATTGCCATTTAGCTAATAAGCCCGTAGATATTGAGGTTCCACAAACGGTACTTCCCGATACTGTATTTGAAGCAGTTGTTCGAATTCCTTATGATATGCAAGTGAAACAAGTTCTTGCTAATGGTAAAAAGGGAGCTTTGAATGTGGGGGCTGTTCTTATTTTACCAGAGGGTTTTGAATTGGCCCCTCCCGATCGTATTTCGCCCGAGATTAAAGAAAAGATAGGTAATCTGTCTTTTCAAAGCTATCGTCCCACAAAAAAAAATATTCTTGTGGTAGGCCCCGTTCCTGGTCAGAAATATAGTGAAATTACCTTTCCTATTCTTTCTCCAGATCCCGCTATTAAGAGAGATGTTCACTTCTTAAAATATCCTATATACTTAGGCGGGAACA